CTTAGTAATGGAATAATAAGCCATAATTCATTGGTTGCTTGTATCATTAACCATTTCTTTATTTTTATGCGAGGAGCTTACCATGAATCCACTGATTTCTGCTGCTTCCGTTATTGCTGCTGGATTGGCTGTAGGGCTGGCTTCTATTGGACCTGGAGTTGGACAAGGGACTGCTGCGGGCCAAGCCGTAGAAGGTATCGCGAGACAACCAGAAGCAGAGGGTAAAATACGAGGTACTTTATTGCTTAGTCTGGCTTTTATGGAAGCTTTAACAATTTATGGACTGGTCGTGGCATTAGCGCTTTTATTTGCAAATCCTTTTGTTTAATCCTCGAAATAAATGGGAAAGTCTTATTTTTATCTTTCTTATTTTATTATCTTAGATTTGCCGCTTAATTTTTCAAATTATATCAAGATTTCAATCCTACAATAACTTTAACTTATTCGTTGAGATAATACAATACCCCGTGGGAAGGACTAATTTGAGGATCAGGAATTAGCGGATCCACTCGCTTTTTTCCTTCCCGTTCTCGGTCCAATGGAACCCCCTTTTTTAGTACGCCTTGCAACGAACGAGATATATCGTAATTGATATGATACCTGGCCTGGGACCTAATTATAATTAAGTATTTTTTTTTGGGGGGAGTTCAATTGAAATTAAATAGATTGAGAAATACGGAAAAAAGAAAATCAACAAAGGGTGAAGTAATACAAAAAGAACTCTGTTCAATTTAGTCAGTCCTATCTATAAGAGGAGATCATATGAAAAATGTAACCGATTCTTTCGTTTCCTTGGGTCACTGGCCGTCCGCCGGGAGTTTCGGATTTAATACCGATATTTTAGCAACAAATCCAATAAATCTAAGTGTAGTCCTTGGTGTATTGATTTTTTTTGGAAAGGGAGTGTGTGCGAGTTGTTTATTTCAAGAATAAGCTGGATCTAACCAGCTGCACTTTTTTCTTTATAACTAGGAAAGAAAGGTGCACGATCCCGCGAATTACTTCTGAATCAATTCAGAAATCATATGTACGAACCGTAGCATTTCGTGATTCGTTGGTAAATACACTTTGATTCTCTATTAACCAATAATATGGGGCCAAAAACATGGTTAAAGCTAAATTGTTTGAAGTCTGGGCGCAACATTGGTGTTCTTTCTACCACTATGTTAGTATGGCGAGAGTTTCAAAACGAATCCTTGCATTTTATCCGATATAGAACACTCATATCGATAAAATGATTTGTGAACCTTTTATTGTTACTGAAAAACGGGAATCCCCTCCTTTTTTTATCCAATGCGGAATCGACGACCTATGTATAAAGTAAGCGGAATTTTTTGGATTTGAATAAAAAAAAAAGAAACAACTTTGCCGATAATTACAGATTTTTTGTCTGGTCGGAAGAGTCCTTCGAATATTCTGGTCTTGGATCAACGATCCGTTTCAATATTTTTGAATCCGAACAGAAAAGAGAGGATAAGCTCATTATATTATATATATATATATAAAAAAAATATAAATAAAAAAGTGATACGGGAATGCCCCATAAGTAAGTGAGCGTGAGAGCCAAATGAATCGAAAGATTCCTGTTTGGTTCGGGAAGAGGTCATGAAATTGTTCAAATTAATTGTAATGGGAAGATAATCTACTTTCATTAAGTGATTTATTAGATAATCGAAAACAGAGAATCTTGAGTACTATTCGAAATTCAGAAGAGCTACGCAAAGGGTCCATTGAAAGGCTGGAAAAGGCCAAGGCCCGCTTACGAAAAGTTAAAATAGAAGCGGATGAGTTTCGAGTGAATGGATATTCCGAGATAGAACGAGAAAAATTGAATTTGATTAATTCAACTTATCAGAATTTGGAACGATTAGAAAATTACAAAAATGAAACCATTCAGTTTGAACAACAAAGAGCGATTAATCAAGTCAGACAACGCATTTTTCAACAAGCCTTACAAGGAGCTCTAGGAACTCTGAATAGTTGTTTGAACAACGAGTTACATTTACGCACTATCGGTGCTAATATTCGTATGTTTGGGGCGATGAAAGAAATAACTGATTAGTCCTTCTACTGTAGGTATTATTTATTGATTTTTCCTTTGCTTCTGAAAAAGAATTAAGCAAGACTCATGGCAACCCTTAGAGCCGACGAAATTAGTAATATTATCCGTGAACGTATTGAGCAATATAATAGAGAAGTCAAGATTGTGAATACTGGCACCGTACTTCAAGTAGGTGATGGCATTGCTCGTATTCATGGTCTTGATGAAGTAATGGCAGGTGAATTAGTAGAATTTGAAGAGGGTACAATAGGCATTGCTCTTAATTTGGAATCCAATAATGTTGGTGTTGTGTTAATGGGTGACGGTTTGATGATACAAGAGGGAAGTTCTGTAAAAGCAACAGGAAGAATTGCTCAGATACCAGTGAGCGAGGCTTATTTGGGTCGTGTTATAAATGCTCTTGCTAAACCTATTGATGGTAGGGGCGAGATTTCAGCT